GTAGGGTCAGGCAGAACCGTTGTTGCCTGATGGGAACTTCCCCCATATTGCTATCAATGTCTTCATGTCGCACGACCTCTTAACATTACACCACTGAATCCCCAATCCTTTGCTTGCTGTGCAGTGACAGTACCAATATCCACTAATCGTTGTTTCCAGATACGGTTGCCGGTTGACATCTCTTCTGATTCGTCGATACGAGAAGCAAATTGTTGTGTGGAGGAATCAATATCTCGACATGAGCCAAGAGGCAGATCTTGTGCCACTCCACCTGGTCGTATGAAACTGGCATGCATCCTGGCTCCCGGGACTCTTTCATGGAATTCCAACAATTTCTCCCGCTCCTCAGAAGCCCACAGGGACGGAGTTGATGCTCCCACATCCATAGCATGAGTAGTTGAAGCAAGTGAATGATTTGAAATTCGAGTTATTTCACGGAATGACACTCGTATATATTGAGCTCGTAATGGTACCTCGCAATTCAAAAGTCTCTCTACGGCTGAAGAATGAGCGTGTTCTTGGGCCATCGTAGAAACATAGATAGGGTCGACGACGGAACGAACAACGAAACTTTACGACAGCTTTTTTGTACACGTTCACTTGCATCACATACACAAGTGCTCTCTGAACCGTGCAATAAGGTCACCCATAACACGGCTCTCCCACTGGAGTTACCTTAGCCCCAGGCCATGCTATTCAATGATATTGGAATAATTGCAGCGTAATGTAACAACTAGTATTGAAAGCTAGTCCGCCTTTTTAGGGAGGGAAAGCGTTTCAATAGGAGCCCTACTTCCTTCAGTCGCAAACCCATTTCTTAGTCACCGGGCGGAGCGCACCTTTGGTACTTTGCTTATAGTCAAAGTGGGGGGCTTGCGCTTGAATTGAAGTAGCGCCTTTTTTTGAATATGAGTAGGGCTCCTAGGTAGCGGGTTCGTGGAGCCAAACCGAAGGAAGAGCAAAAGGAAGGTTGGGTGCTTGTGGGGCGAGGCCACCCGGCCTCGAATAGGAGGGGGGCTTAGCTCTGGATCCCCCCTGCTTGCAGAAATGAATGGATCAGAAGGGGGGCGGGGTTAGATTTCCGGGCCGGGCGGGAGGTGAAGGCCAGAAGATTGCCCTCCCGGTAAGGAAGAGGGGAAAAGGGTGCTGTCATCTATCTCGACCAGTTTCCCGAGGCGTTGGAAATCCAGACCGGCCCCCCCTTCGTTTCGCCAACAAAGAAGTCATCCTTGACGATTTCCCATTCCTTCCCTGCCGAGCCGCCTCTCTTCGCCATTCGAAGTACTACCTCTGCCTTCCCTTTCTATAACCCAGGCGCCCTCCTTTCCAATCACTAAGAAAAAATCCATACCAATCCAATCAAAGGCTGACTTCGTCTGTGATTTTTCCGGCCCCAGGGGAGTTTACTCGACCCATTCCCCAGTCTCCCGCACTGCTCAAGTAAGTGTGCGACTCCGTATGAGGACCTCCTTCCCTTCTGCCCACTCTCCGTTCACACGGTTCTCAAAGCGGAGGAGGAAGGGTGTAAAGAAGGTACCAAGAGCCCTCTGTCCCACACATCTATCCAGAAGCAAGTGTAGTTCACCGGTTCCACCGAATGCTCCTATCTCTCGGCAAAGATCGTGTGAGTGTGCAGTTATGCTTCGGATGCTTCGCCATAGAATAGATCGACCCAGTTCCCGTTCTTTGGAGGTGCACTCGCTTTGTATCTCCGACACACAAGGAAGGACGCGGTGGGAAGGAAGCAGCCCTAGCCTCTGTCCGGCCGATCATTCCGCTGGCATCTCGCATTCACGCCCCCGTTTGACTGCTGCTCGGGGATGTAGTTGTAGATACGTTAGTCTGAGTGGGTCGTTGGCTCCACCAGTTATCTCCTTCTACGACATGCTGTTGTCGTCGCCATATTCCATATGTCACTTAGTCATCTCTGCCTCGCTGCGGGTCAGCACCTCCGAAAGAAACGGAGGACTTCATTCAGTGACTCCGCGATCGCCCTCTGAACGATCAGAATAAGGTAAAGCTTGAAGATAAGTTTTGTACTCTATTAATTTCTCAGTCCCTCTAGTCGGGTGGGCGCCGGCCGGTCTTTCGGCCAGATCCCCCTAAAAACCGTACGTGCGGGTCTCCCCGCATGCGGCTCACGCCATTCGAGGTGGCCCAGCCCAGCATTCATTCGCAAATCCTGTAGTGAAATTGAGACTGCTCGACCTCGGAAGCTAATTCGCGTGTAGGCAGCGCTGTCTGTCGTACCGTTGACTCTATCTATTCATTGATCCAGCAAGCGGAGGCGTTAAGACGTAGCGAGCCAACATGCAAGCGTAACAATCTACGGCTAGCGCTCAATCCGTAGATTGTTGGCTTGAGCGCTAGCCGTAGATTGTTGCAACGAGCTTCTACACTCCTGACTCAACTCTAAATAGAAAGGCGTGGAGTTAGCGCTTTTGACTGAACTTAGACTAAAATCGGGGGTAGGGGCTGACGGCGCTCAGGAGTTGATTGTTGAAACTTTGGTTTCGTGGGTCAGGTTTGGTGTAGCTTTGAGTCATATTCCGGCTTGTAGTGAGAGGCCCTGACTACACTGAATCATACTGTAGGCAGGTCTAGTGTAGCTTTGAGTCATATTCCGGCTTGTAGTCACGTTCTCTTTGAATGTAGGACCGTGCTTTGACTACACGTAATGAGCATTAGAAAAGAGTGGGGTCCCGTCAAGTTTCATGTAGTGTAGTCAGGCCGTAGTGCGCTAGCTAGCCCTGGAGTTTTTCAGCTCCCTCTTTTTCCAAGAATTCATGAGCCGCTCGGAAAAAGCCTTCCATTTCCGTCAAATGACCCGGCCTCCCCTGGCTCTTCCACCGTCCGGGCTCCCTTTCCTTCCTATGCTATGCTCCCCCGGCGCAGGCCTACCACACTTCGCGCCTGCGGCGTTTTCGCCAGACGGTCTTTGCCAGTAGTGCCATCCTCCCCGCTGGCTGTATGGGCGGGTTGTCCCTCGCTGCTGCGTTCTGTTAGGCTATGGATTACAGGAACAAATGTAGTTGAATGGGACAGCAGGCGGGTTACACGTTCCACTGTGCCGAGATGTGAGGTGCAGGTGGTGATGATCACCCCGGGGTATGCGCTAGCGCCCTTGACGGGCACTCCAGGACCCGCCAACGCTCGTGAAAACCCGGGTCGGTCGGTCCTCCATTCATCCGACCGGAGGTGTGGATAACGAGGCCACCCTCACAACCTTCTCCCTTCTGTCCCTATTAATATTTCTAAGGTAGGGCGGTTCGCTTGAGTTGCTCAACCGCCCCGCCTTTTGCCCCGTGCTCATGACGCGCTACGGAACCTCCGCCGTGCCGGGGGACCGGACCAAGCAGGGCATAGCTAGCGGCATAGGAGCCGACTCGGCGTCAGCGGCTTCGTGCCGCACTGGAGTGATCCAATATGTGGTTCCGCACGTTCCACCACTTCTCCGTTCATTTCCAATACTGATCGTGAAACACCATGAGCAGCAGGATGTTGAGGTCCGGAATTCGAAGTGAAATTTTTTATTTGCCTGTTCCTAGTCGTCATGGGAAAGAAAGGCTGAAATAAGAAAGAGATTATTCCCTGAGAGCTTGTCCAGTACCACCAGTACCAGAAATGCATCTCCTTCGCCCGCACGCGATAGCTATACCTGGCGCTGGCGGTGCCGCCTTGCATGCAAGCGAAGCGCTATTGGCGGCAATAAAGAGCCTCACTGAGCGATGATTGATGCAGTCAGTCAGTGCCCTCGATTGTTCCAGAGAGAAGGATCATGGCGCCCCAGAACCGTGACATCCAGCAGCAGCATCTCCTTGCGTGCGAGAGACTTCTATGCCAGCCGTTATTCCCGGCTCTGTTATGAAAGAAAGCGGCAGCTCAAGCAAATCTCAAGCTTAGTTGCTTTTTGCTTCTGATTCTTAGCCAACCAACCACTTGGTACCAAGCAACCGGTTAACTGTTGCGCTTTCAAAGTAGAAGAGCGGTCTCTTAGCTTAGAAAGAAGTGGTAGTGTAAGAAGCGCGCTATCCTCTTTGTCTTGAAAGAAAGTGAGTAAGCGTAGCGAAGCGTATACGTTAGGTAAGTAAGCGGCGTAATAAGCCGGCCTTTTTAGAAAGAAAGTCCCCAATGGAACTAGAAAGAAAAACAAGTCATCGGACTTGTCCCGGAATAGAACATATGATTTCATGAAGTGGCTGGCGTGGCGAGAAAAAGAAGTGGTTGGTCCCATGCACCATGCCTGCTGCCTGCTCTTGTCATGCGGGCCCCCCACGCTGAATAACATAGGGGCTGTTTGCCTTTGGAAAAGATGGGGAACACCAGCTCGCTGACCCCTCTATTCCTATGGACGACCAAAAGCAGGGTGCTCTCTCTTACTGGGCGTATAAGACAGGATTTGCGGCAGTCAAGGTCTGTATAAGTGATCAAATTGGCGCCCTTGTACCTGTTCTAGTTCTGGCAGGGCTCCTGTTCCATCTAAGCAGGGTTCGACTGAAGGAAGGGCAACGGCAACCGTTCAGAATGCAAGGCGTGTGTGGAAGCGAGCAGGCAGGAATGAAGGCTGCGAACGATACACTTAATTTACCACCTGGTGTAGTGGTGCTTCGACCACAGAAATCAGGAATATAGAAAGAAAAATTCGATGAGAAAGAAAAGAGATACCTAAAATATTCTGTTATATATGAGGAAGCTTCAAAACGTCAGGTATGTCGAATCGCTTGACCACACTACATCTGAAGAATGCAAGCAAAATCAGGTTTGAAATATGCATTGCATGCACGGTCCTACATGAAACTTCAGTGTTCCGGAATTCCATCTAATGAACGGACGACTTCAGTCTCATTACGTGTAGTCAAGGCCCCCATCACTACAAGCCCACATGAGACCTAAATCCCCCTGACTACACGTTTCAATATGCCCCTCTCACTACAAGCCGTGGCGGGGAATACCGAAGCCAGCTTCTACACTCCTGACTCAACTCTAAATAGAAAGGCGTGGAGTTAGCGCTTTTGACTTACTTTACTTATAGGAGCGCGTTAGCGCCCCCTTATCAGTCAGTGGCGCGTCAGCGCTCAGGAGTTGATTGTTGAAACGCGCAGGGCGCTTTGATTATAGTAGTGCTTGTTGGGTTCGTTCCGTGTAGTCAGGTTCTTTCTTATCTTTCTTATAAGGCTGAGCCGTATCTTGCTGCCTTGGAACTTGATTCACGTAAGTGGAAGGAAGAATGCATGAACCACGGCAGAGGAGAAAGGACGGATCACCTGCCGATCTTTGATCCAACAAAACTATACCAGAAAAATGGGATACAGATTAACCGGCACAAAAGCCATCTCTATCAATCTACGCTCATTGATGAGACGGCGACATAGAGAAGAAAGTATACCGACCGAAGATACATACGGTAGGTGGGATTGAGGATGGAATCGAATAGCGAATGCACTTGCGGTTAAGACAGGTCCTGCATCTCCTACCTAATGCAATTAACCGACCCGGCATCTCTTTCGTTCAATAATGCCAGAGCTGATACACTACTGGTTTAAAAAGACACTACACTTGGAGTGAACGAGCGCTGCGGTAACGAGCCGTAAGAAAGAAGGGCATTCCTTCCGCCGTCATTGACGTGGTGAGATAGATAGACGTCCAATCCTGCAGCAGCTAGTTGCTCGGTCTGTCTGATCTCACACTTCAATCAACCCCTTCGTACTTCGATCCAATCAATCGATCGATCCAGAGGCTAATCTCTTTTGTTTAGGCCGGTAGCTAAAAGAAAGTCCCCGCTTTCTCTTGAACAAGGGAAGGGCAGCATAGCATTAGCTTCAATTGAACAAGCTCCACCTTGAAAAAGAAAGGTGGTAGGCCGAAGAACCGTTGAACGCTTCAACTTGGCCACTGAATAAGGCGAAGGCTGGGCGAGAGACTGGGCCAACTTACTGCTTACTGCCATGCCATGGTTGAAGCTTTAGGCTCCATAGACGGAACTTTTTATTAGGTCTTAGGGAGGGGAGGACACCACTCAGCACCTAAGGTGGGGTTAAATGCCTAACAAAAACGGCCAAAAGAAAGGGGGGGGGGCGAACGAAAGAGATGTGTGGCTGAGGGGACGAGAGAAAGAACGCATGCATGGAGATTCTATTCTTTCTGTCGGAGGTTCGAGAATCTATGAAAGGACATCTAAGGCTAAGGAAGAATTCAAGGAAGTCCATTACTGAGAGAAGTGGTGATCTCGTCTTGCTTGCTGGGAGAGAGGAAGTTTTGAACTCACTCGACCGCCCCCTTGATCCTAACCCTCGGAAGTGCTTTGAAGGACCACCTTTTCCAGCCAGATAGCGAGCGATCACTCAGCAATGATACCGCCGGCCGGGAATGAGTACCTATCCCTTACGGGAATCGAACCCGTGTCTTCGACATGAAAAGACGATGTCCTAACCACTGGACGAAAGGGACAAAAAAGCCATTCTTCATATACCTCAGCTCCGAGAATAGAAGTGGTTCGTTTTGTTTCTATACGCAATTCAAGATTTCGTTTGTGTTCATGCCCCCCCTTCCCTCGATACATAAGGCCCCGCTCCATTCTAGTCTAATTGAGTAGTATATTGTTTGTTTGATAAAGGTGGATAAGAATTGGATCAAACCTACGAGATACATGAGGGGGGAGGGGAGACGATAGTGTCCCCGACCGGTCCAAGGGTGTCTATGAAGAGTACATAGAATGAGTGGAAGCAACCAACAACGCGTGTAAGCTCAGAGCTTACAACAAGAGAATCCCGAATTCGATATCAAACTATGCTTCTAAGTCAATAAAAACAATAAAAAGAGCAATCACAAGAAGACGGAATGGTGATAATCCCGAGAAAGATAAAGATACATCAGAGATGAGTGGGGGAGGGATATGGATTTGGAAGGAACCCTGAAAGAAATTTGGAAGAATGATGAAGTAGGAATACAGAGGTAAAGATGCAGATAAAGTTTAGTAAAAAAGTCAAGCGAGGGAACGGGTCAGAACTGGGCCTTTAGTTCGGCCTTTCACTCGTACCAGGTGCTTATCGAGCGAAAGGCCGACCGTTCTTTACATCTTCCATCTTGGTCCGCCACCATACCATAGCTTCCCGTCGCCATCCAGATACATGGCAGCTGCTCGCACCGTACTGAGTTTTGATTCCGGCTTGTAGTGATAGGGGCATATTTAACGCTTCCTAATGTGCTGTGCCAAAGTACTGCGGAATATCCCACAAGTCGTTATCCAGGGCCCTTAGGCACTCCATATGCGTCAAGATCTGCTCCGTGCGTTCCAGAATGCTTTCCCGTCGGGTCTCCTCCACAGTACTGGCCTCAGGATTTCCACTAGCCATGACTTGATCTTTGAAACCGTGCTCTGATACCAACTGTCACGACGTTTCCTCAAGTCATCAAGCATCGTGCCGGTCCGCTGCAGCAGAGTCAGCCTTCCCTTTACACTTAGCCACTTGACCCCGGCCACTTGCAAGAGCACACACACAAGGCAACCAAAAATCTAACCAAGCCACAGAATTCGAAAGAGAGACCAAGCCTTTAAAGACAAGACAAGAATAGGCACTGTTAATGAGCTCTACTTCTTCTGTTTACTAAAACATGACAATAGGCACTACTATACACAGCACTCTACTATAAGATAAGAAAGACTCAGACTAATAGAGTCGTGGTGTGTATCTCGTCTAGTGCCTGTTGAGATAGACCAAGTAACTTTCCGCAATAGCCAAGCAACCGTCTGAGTCACGAAAGAATCATACGAATCAAGGTGGGTGCAGATGTTCTGTTCTCTTGTCTATTTCTAGTATCTTTTTTTTTTCGGGTTCTAACTTGTCGATTGCTAATAGGAAGTAGGGACGGCTTCCTGTTTCTTCGAGTCGTTTTACAACCTTCAATCTTCCATTCTAAACACTGTCAAGTTTTGTTCTGTCAAGATATGCCGCTACAAATCGTGAATAGATTCTATCTTCTTTTCGTCGTGAGAAAGGGCACTGTGGTTTTTTATAGCGCGGCACCATCTTGTTTCCGAACATGATCTACAGTTGTGTGATTCATATAAGCTATGTGTTTTCGACAGCTAGGGTCAAGTGTAGTTTACTACACTTGACTGCATGTTTCGCTTCAATCATTCCGTTATTGCAATGCCGTTTTCGCATACACAAACAGTGGCCTGATGGGTTTTGATTCGTTAGACTAACGTATGAATATCCGATTTGGATACGTTCGCTTAACACACGGAATGAAAGGAGCGGAGCCACTCGCTGACAAATCAAGCCCTTGATCCTAACCCTCGGAGCGAAAGTTGGGATTCACACGCACAGCCTTATCCTATGAGTCTGCCTATGCTACGCGCCTGCCCTTGAGAGCCTTTCCGCTGGTTCCCTTCGTCGGCGTCATTGAACCTCGTTAGCATTTCGAAAAGAATTGGAGGCTCAAAACGAATGGTCAAAGGAATTGATGATTCGTGTTTAGTCTCCGATCTTCGCCTAGTCTTAGAACCTGCACTGTAGAGAGGGGAACAAGCACCTCTTTCTGCCGCTCCCCTCCCAGATGTAGGTCTTCCTGGAAGTGATAACACTGCTGCCCGACAACTAACCCGGTCACTCCCCGTCTTTATCCTAGACGCCACTGGTACTATTCATCTATATATGGATCACTCCTGCTTTCTCCCCAATGGAATGGTCTGGACCCTTGCGAAAGGACCTATAAATCCGACGACCTTGACTGAAAAGCTCCCAATTAGGTCAGTAGCTGGCCGAGTAGCTGATAGACCAAATAAGCACAGTAGCTGTTTAGAGCCGAAGGAGCGGAGCCACTCGACCGGGTCGGAAGGCTTTCAGTTTCAGAGATCACTTTTCTCAGGCCAAGACCGTAGGAATAAAAAAAACCACTTCTCATTCAGGAGCGGGAAGGGAAAGATGAATAAAGCGGTCATCGAGATCTTTACAGAAAAGAAAAGCATTACAAAAAATTAAAAGCCATGAACAAAACAAAGGGGATTGACTGAGAAGTAGAGCTAAGCGATCTATTGAATGAAGGGCAGGAATGAATGGACCGATTGATTGCCCCAGCTCAAAAGGCAAGGGGGAAGATCAGTCTTGAATAAAAGAAGAGCTATCGTGGACGGATAGACCACTTACCAGAAGAAAAAAAAAACGAATTCCTTGCTCTACTAGTAAAGTAGAAATGAAAGTAGATGGTCCTAGGGACCTTAAAAGAATAGAGCATTCTATTTTACAACATGTGAGTGGCCCATAAACTCACTCTCCTTTTGTGGACTCACACTAATAAACCTCCCGTTTTGGACTCGCGCGCATAGAGCGCCTCGCTTTGAACTCAGAAAGATGGGCGTAGACTCGAACTCATTTTCATGGACACGTAGGGGAAGCAAAGAAGGTATATAGCGCCAAACGAGGCTAAGAAGAAGATAGCATTAAGGAAGAGAGCAACTACGAGCGATGAAAGCGGAAGATTAAATATGAATAAAAAAAAGAAGGACGCAACAAAATGAAAGATGAGAGCTGCTAGCAAGCGGAAGCGCGGAACTAAGCAAGCAAGTCGAGTATAAGCAATTGATGAATTGATTGGACTTCGCTCTAGCCGAGGGAGAAGCAGAAAGCAGTGGGAGGGGCGGGGATATTACGAAATTCATTCGTTTGATTTACCATTTTAGAGATTGAGATTCTAGTCTCCAGAAGACCAATGGCTGGAGAGATTCGAAATGGAGGAGTAGAGAAGATCAGATCTACTATTAAAACAGAGAATAAGTTGACGGGACATACCAAAAGAAAGATTTACATAGAAAGAAAGAACTAAATAAAAAAATGCGTGCCCTAAAACGAAAAATAGGGGCTTCAATATCCAATCTATTTCGGCAATACACCACGGCTAAAGACGTACCGAACAGAAAAACGGATTGTAATAGCTGGAATTTGCACAGGTCTCACAATGAATAAGGGCCTACTGAGGGGACTACACGTAACCAAGCAAGGGAACAAGCAGCGGAAGAAGCAAAAGGCCGAGCAGCGACTAGCGCGGAAGAACAAAGTAATACCCTAAAGACCGGACCTCTCGAAAGCATTAAAGGATAGCCATCTAAACGAAGAACTATTCTACCGGAAAGGGACAGAGCTCAAACAACAACAAGAGAATTCTCTAAAACCGAAAAAGAACCCGAAGCCAGGCTGAGCGCCTAGCGCGAAAGAACAATCTACGGCCGAGCGCTGACGCGCCACTGACTGATAAGGGGGCGCTAACGCGCTGTAGTTTTCTTGCACCTCTCACTACAAGCCGGAATCATCAGAACTAGGAAGCAGTGCGCCTCTCTGATAGATTCAAACAGTCTAGTTACTAGTTTGCGAGACTACTACTATTTACTCGTGTCCCTGACCAAAGGGCCACTTCGTTCATGTTTCAACAGTCACTGTAGTCTCGGATATCTGTATAGAAGTGAAAAAACGAGTGCTAGTCTTCGAACTAGTTACGTATATAGTAGATACGTAACTAGTTCTGTATTCGTGACTACTTGTTTAGGGCGCTCCTACTTCTGTTAACTATGACTTTCATCTGTTCACTCGAGACTACTTCGTCGGTTTTGAGGATTCTCACCACAAGGTAGCTGTTCTCTCGTGTCCCTGACCTCTGGGACACTTCGTTCACTACTGTCGAGACTACTTCTTGTTTATACTACACTACTAGAGCAAGTACGCCCACTAGTTGATAGGTAGTAAACGAGGAGCAAGTACGCCCATGAGTTGATAACTAAACTAGACTTGGGAGTGAGGGCCTCTCGGGTGAGGGGTCCGAACGGAGTAGTTAGTTAGTGTTGTTTAGCGAGCTGCTTCCGGGCAACGAATCGCCCTTTGGGTTCCAAGCCTGTCCTTCTCCTCTCTTCATCCCTCTGCACGCGTGCGCGTGTGGGAAGAGTGAGGAAGCGGGGGAGTTACGCTCGGGCCTCTCGGGTGAGGGGCCAAAGATGCGCTGGAAAGGATCTCGGTGGGGGTAAGGCGGAACGGAACATCCAGTCATTCATTCATAAATGGATCGGCCCGTATCAAAGATGGTCCGCTTATTAGCTTACTTATATGTATGCATCTCTCTTCTTACACCCCGGGAGAGGGATGAATTGCCCAAAGGAGTGAAACCGCTCGCCTTTAGTACTAAAGCCGGGAGAGGAGCTAATGGCGTAGCGTTCCGTCACGGAATTCTACTAAAGGTTAAGGAGCGAAGTCAGTGCTCTTCTCCTTGTTAGCTAGCGATTGAGTTCCCTGTCAGGTAGCTTCTCACTTATGCCTAGTTGGTAGTCTTCCTATCCGGTTGGGTAGGTAGTTAGCTCCTTATGTGCCTTTGTGTTGTCAGAGATGCCTTAAAGCAGTATCTGATGGAGCAGAGTGAAGGCCTCGGAGGGCGAACGGAGCGATTGTCCGGTGTTGTTTCCGGGTAAGCGATAACGCTCCTCTTTGTATTTAGTTCCGTGTAGTCAGGATGTAGGCTTGTAGTGATAGGGGCCTATTGAAACAACTCCTGACTTCCGGCTTTGCTTCGCTTCGGCTAGCGATTGGTATTTGTATCAGTGAGTTATAGCTCTTATATAGTTATATATGTCTTTATGCGATCAGAGCTGCCTTCAGGCTTTACACTCTGATGGAGCGGAGTGAGGGGGCTATTCTTAGCGGCGAGCGGAGCGGGCTAAAGGTGTATCAGTTGTCCGATATCGGCTTCGCCTTTTATCGCCCTTTTAGCAACTCCTTCCCTTCAGTCAGTAGTTAGCTATGGAGTGGCGTTGAGTATGATTCGCTTTGGCTAGCTAGCAGCGGTTGAACTCTCCCGTCGGGTAGCTCCGCCCTCGCCTTTGGCATTCTTCTTCCTATCGGATTGTTTAGTTCCTTTGGAGCTGCTTAGTGCAAGAAGGAGTTGGCTGCTGAGCGTTGACTCGGAGTGCAGTGAGGGGGCTCTGTGAGAGACCTGAGCGAAGCGCGGCTTAAGTACGATTCGCCTTGCTCGCCCGGTTGTTATCCGCCTTCGGCTTTCGCCTCTCATCGGTTTAGCAACTATAACCCCCTCTCCGCGGTCAGTAGTTAGCTGTGGAGCTCCTTAGTCAGAGTTCACTGCCAAGCGTCATCTGGCCCGAGCGTAACGGGTTGAAGTATGACTCTCTTTTGCTAGCTGTGTAGCTCCTGTTGGGTAGTGGAGCTACGCCTATGCGTTAGTGCTCTGCTCTGATACGGTAGTTTAGTTATAGCCTCTATGCGCCTCTGTGCTTTCAGGGTTGTCTGCAAGTCTTGACTCTGATGAGTTACGTGAAGAGGCTCTCCAAAGAGAGGCCCCGAACGGAGCGGTTGCTCGGTGTTGTTTCCAAGCAAGCGAGAACGCTCTTTCGGCTTCCTTCGCTACGCTTTGCCTTCCTTCGGCTTCGGCTAGCGCGTTTTAGCAACTAACCACTTTCCAGCTGTTGCTCGATCAGTGTAGTGAGGGACAGCTCTCGGGTGAGG